GGACGAAGTTCCTTAAAAACCTCCGCCTTCTTTAAAATATCCTGAACAGTTCCTGTAGGTTGAGCCCCTTTTTCAAGGAAATATAAAATAGCAGGAACATTTAAATAAGTTTGATTCTTTATCGGATCATAAAAACCTACTTTCCGAATATCTTTTCCTTCTCTTCGGGATCGAACATCAATTGCAACGATTCGATAGACGGCTCATTGGGATAGATGTAGATGAACAACACCCCCCCTAGAAACGTATAGGAAGCTTTCTCCTCGTACGGCTCGAGAAAATGATTGATTCGAGGTTTTGTCTCTGTATGGAATTCTATCTAAGAAATGACAACCGGGTCCATAAAATGATCAAATCAATTAAAGATGTAAGTCTTTTTTTTCTTCTTTCTTCCTGAAAATGAAAAAGAAAGCATTCGTACTCTCATAACTCAAGTTGGATAACTTTCAAACAGTTCAAAGGAAAATCTTTCGAAAATTTCATTTATTGAGCGGTCTTTCCTCTTTTTTTGTTTGTCTCGTTTAAAATTGGATTCTTCAGTCTGATCCAGTTATTAAGACAATTAAAAAGGTGTTTCCTTGTTCTGGGATCCTTTATCTTTGTTTTATTTTAAATCATTGGGTTTAGACATTACTTCGGTGCTTTTTAATCCTTTCAAAATGGCAGCAACATACCCTTTTTTCGATTTCTATGAAAGAATCCTACAAGACGATGGATTCCCTCGTGAAACACTTTGGATCGAAAAAGTTTGATCAATTCCAAGAAATTTTTTAATTTTAAACTTGCTCGAATTGGATTCTTTCGATTTACATACCGAAGATACATTTACGAAGTTTTTTCAATTTTTTTATTGATTGGCATTAACCCTAGATCCTTGCCCCGAGAAATAAATTAATACTTTCTACTCGAGCTCCATCGTGGACTATTTACATTCCAAGACAACAAAAAACGAGGCGTTCTAGTGAAACAGAACCAATGATGTCGAGCCAAGAGCACCTTCATTCCTACATAAAATGGTGGATGTACAACTCCACAACGGATCGTGTCCTTCAAGTCGCACGTTGCTTTCTACCACATCGTTTCAAACGAAGTTTTACCATAACATTCCTCTAAGAACCGGTATGGAATTGATTCAATTATGGAATCATGAATAGTCATTGGTTGGGCTGATGTATAAACACCAAAATCTATAGTATTTTCTATATCTTCTATATCTTTCTATATCTATAGTATATAGATATAAAGAATACTATAGATATAGGTGGATATATATTTTTCTAAAGAAGTCTTAGTAAGACCCCATCGCTAATATTAATTTGTCTAACATATTATATTAATTAATATATCATAAATAATTTTTTTATATTTATATAAATAATAAAAAATAAGACGAATAAAAGATAAGTCTTTTTTTTTATTGAATCATCAACGATTTCAATGATTTAAAATAGATAAATACACCAAACAACAAATCCAATTTTTTTTATGAGATGGATAAAAAAGATTAATGTAAGGTAAGATTTTAATTCGTATTCTTTTTTTTTTTCATCTGATTGATAAAATCCAAAGAATGGGGAGGGTTTCGTATCTATCAATTCGATCAAATAGACTGAGCAATTGTCACCGTTTATAGATATTGAAATGAACGCCTTCCCATTACTGATTAACTTCTATCTACCCCATTCTATGGGACTAATGCAGCATAAATCAAAAGAAAAGAAGGGGGTGTCCTAGTCTTTTTTATTTTTACGAAATGCGAGCTGTCTAGGCACAAAGCCAAACAAGTCCAGATTAAGTCCAGTTTTTGCTCCTTTTTTTGCTATTTTAGCCTAACTCATTGATTAAGAATTAAGAGACTTAGTGAATTTAATTAGTACCAAAAACCCCCTCTTGGCGAAAAGTCAAGAAATCTACAAAAAATAAAATTGAATCTAATTAGGCTAATTTAGGAGGTAGAGAATACGAGATAGGGAATATGGATTCTTCCGCATCTCGATTCAGTTAAAAAAAAAAGATTCATCGAAGAAAAAAATAAGAAACAACAATAACATTCCAGCTAACATTTCGATTTTAAACAGAACATTGTTAAAAAAGCAATCTATATTCTCATAGAATATATATGTTCTGGGACGGAAGGATTCGAACCTCCGAATAGCGGGACCAAAACCCGTTGCCTTACCACTTGGCCACGCCCCATTTATATTTATATGCGATACTAATAAAGTATATTGCTGGTTTTGTTTGTTTGTCAACTGTAGTCCAAATATCTATAGAATAGGTTGTTATTAGGATTTTGCTATGTTTTTGGTATGTGTAGTATAGAATTCAACTTAATTTATTGATCATTACATATAATTCAATTAAGATATTGTATGAAAATATGATTTTTTCGATTCTCCTTTGAGAAAAGGAGGATTTTTGATTGGGTGGGTTCAAAGAAAAAGAAGGATTTTTTGTTTACCTTACTTACTTTCCTTTTCCTTATACTTATATCAATAAC